AAGAGCGAATACAGATAGCAGAGGCCTGGGATACCATTCCAGTTACACAAGTAATAAGAGGTTGCATGTTACTAACTCAATCTATTTTTAGAAAATATATTGTATTACCTTCATTGCTAATTGCAAAAAATAGTGGACGCATGTTCCTATTTCAATTTCCCGAATGGTTTGAGGATTTACAGGAATGGAATAGAGAGATGCATGTTAAATGTACCTATAATGGTGTTCCATTATCTGAAACAGAATTTCCGAAAAATTGGTTGACAGACGGTATTCAGATAAAAATCTTATTTCCTTTCCGTCTGAAACCTTGGCACAAATCGAAACTACGATCATTTAAGAAAGGTTTAATGAAAAAGAAAAAAGAAAAAGATGATTTTTGTTTTTTAACAGTTTGGGGAATGGAAACTGAACTTCCTTTTGGTTCGCCCCGAAAAGGACCTTCCTTTTTGAAACCCATTTTTAAGGAAATTGAAAAAAAAATTGGAAAATTTAAAAAGAAGTCTTCTCGAGTTCTAATAGTTTTTAAAAGAAAAATCAAATTACTTCGAAAAGTTTTAAAAGAAACAAAAGAATGGGTTATCGAAAGTGTTATTTTTATAAAAAAAATAATAAAAGAACTTTCCAAAATTCTGTTATTTCGATTAACAGGAAGAGAAGTATATGAATCAAGTGAAATTAAAGAAGAAAAAGATTCTATAATAAGCAATCAGCTAATTCACAAATCGTTTAGTAAAATTGCATCTACGAATTGGACAAATTCTTCATTAACAGAAAAAAAAATCAAGGATTTGACTACTAGAACAAGTACAATTCGAAATCAAATAGAAAGAATTATAAAAGAGCAAAAAAAAGTAACTCCAAGAATAAATAATATTAGTCTTAAAAAAACAAGTTATAATGCTAAAAGATTCGAAAAATGGCAAATATTCAAAAAAAGAAATGCTCAATTAATCTCTAAATTACCTCTTTTTTTGAAATTTTTCATTGAAAGAATCTACACAGATATATTTTTATGTATCATTAATATTCCCAGAACGAATACAGAACTTTTTCTTGAATCAACAAAAAAAATTATTGATAAATCCCTTTACAATAATGAAAGAAAACAAGAAAGAATTAATAAAATTAAGAAAAATCTAATTCCATTTATTTCGACTATAAAAAAGTCACTTGATAATATTAGTAATAGTCAAAAAAATTCACCTATTTTTTATGACTTATCCTACGTGTCACAAGCATATGTATTTTTCAAATTATCACAAATCCAAGTTAGTAACTCGTATAAATTAAGAGCTGTTCTTCAATCTCAAGGAATCCCCCCGCCTGAAATAAAGGGTTCTTTTGAAACACAAGGAATGGTTGATTCGAAATTAGGGGATAAGAAACTTCCGAGTTATGAAATGAATCAATGGAAAAAGTGGTTAAGAGGATATTATCAATACAATTTATCTCAGAGCAGATGGTATAGATTAATACCAGAAAAATGGCGCAATACAGTTCATCAGTGTAAAAAGGAAAATTTTAGCAAAAGGCATTCATATGAAAAAGACCAATTAATTGATTTCAAAAAACAAAAACAAATTGAAGTATATTCATTATCTAATCAAAAAAGAAAAGAGAATTTGCAAAAATACTATAAATATGATCTTTTATCATATAAATTTCTTAATTATGAAAATAAAACGGAATACTTTTTTTATAGATCTCCGTTTCAAGAACGTAAGAAGCAAGAGATTTCTTATAACACGCATAAAGAAAATATACTGAGGAACATCCCTATCGATAATTATCTAGGAAAGGTCCATATTCGATATATGGAAAAAACGGTCGATAGAAAATATTTTGATTGGAACATTCTCAATTTTGATCTTAAACAAAAAGGCGATATTGAGGCCTGGGTCAGCAATGGGAATCAAAATACTCAAATAATTCCTAAAAAAGATCTTTTTTACCTTATGATTCCAGAAATCAATCCACCAAACTCCGACAAAGTATTTTTTGATTGGATGGGAATGAATGAAAAAATGCTAAAGTGTCGCATAGCGAATTTGGAACCTTGGTTCTTCCCAGAATTTGTGTTACTTTATAAAGCATATAAAAGCAAACCTTGGTTTATACCAAGCAAATTACTTCTTTCAAATTTGAATAAAAATGAAAATAGTAGTGAAAATAAAAAAATAAATCAAAAGCAAAAAGGAAGTTTTTTGATACCATCGAATAAAAAGCATCGAAATCAAGGAGAAAAAGAACCCACAAGTCCAGGAAATCTTGGATCCGTTCTCTCACAACAAAAAGATAGTGAAGAAAATTATGCAAGATCAGACATGAAAAAGGGGAAAAAGAAAAAACAATACAAAAGCAGCGCGAGAGCAGAACTAGATTTCTTCCTGAAACGTTATTTGCTTTTTCAATTGAGATGGGACGATACTTTGAATCAAAGACTGATCAATAATGTCAAGGTATATTGTCTCCTGCTTAGACTGATAGATCCAACCCAAATTACTATACCCTCGATTCAAAATAGAGAAATGAGTTTGGATATAATGCTGATTGAGAAGAATTTAACTCTTAACCAATTGATGAAAAAGGGAATATTGATTATAGAACCCATTCGTCTGTTTGGAAAAAACGATGCACAATTTATTATGTATCAAACCATAGGTATTTCATTGGTTCATAAGAGTAAGCACCAAACTAATCAAAAATATCAAGAACAAAGATATGTTTCTAAGAAGAATTTTGATGAAACTATTTCATCACACCAAAGAATAACTGAAAATAGAGACAAAAATCATTTGGATTTGCTTGTTCCTGAAAATATTTTCTCGTTTAGACGTCGTAGAAAGTTGAAAATTCTAAGTTGTTTTAATTCAAAGAATAGAAATGGTGAAGATAGAAATCAAGTATTTTGGAATGCAAAGGACGTAAAAGACAGCAGCCAAGTTTCGCATGACAGTAACCATTTTGATAGAGAGAAAAATCAATTAATGAAATTAAAGCTCTTTCTTTGGCCTAATTATCGATTAGAGGATTTAGCTTGTATGAATCGTTATTGGTTTGATACCAATAATGGCAGTCGTTTCAGTATGTTAAGAATACATCTGTATCCACGATTGAAATTTTGACATTTCGTGGATAATACACTTTTTCTATATATTCTATACCCTATATATTTCTATATATTCTATACCCTATATATATAATAGGGTATATCAAAGCAAACAAATACATAGATCACATGTCTTGTCTCACATTTCATTCTAATATCCAATAGGAAATGAATAATGTCTCGATTAGATCTCGAAATGAATCAACAGAACCTTCTTTGTTTTAGGTCTAAATTCTTCGATACGAAAATGTACCAATCTTTTTCTATCCCTATCTAAATCCAATTAGAAATTGGATTAATTGATTTGAATTCAGAAAATTAGGAGTTCATAAAGAAATTTGGATTAGATTATTGTATATACCAGATTCCAATTAATGGCATTATTATTACTGATCAATAAAATCCATATCTGTAAAAAGGGAAAGGGAATTTTTTTATGGTAACAAATTCATTCATTTCGGTTATTTCTCAAAAAGAAAACGAAGAAAACAGAGGGTCTGTTGAATTTCAAGTATTCAGTTTTACCACTAAGATAAGAAGACTTACTTCACATTTGGAATTGCACAAAAAAGACTCTTCATCCCAGAGAGGTTTGCGGAAAATTTTGGGAAAACGCCAACGACTGCTGGCCTATTTGTCAAAAAAAAATAGAAGACGCTATAAAGAATTAATTAGTGAGTTAAATATTCGAGAGATAAAAACTCGTTAATTTGAAGCGTGATACCATTTGAGCTTAGTCGTTTAAATTTTGATGAACTTCTTTTTACTTTCAGCAATGCATGGAAGAACGACTCGGGAAAAAACTTATGATTGCACCAACTACAAGAAAAGACCTCATGATAGTCAATATGGGCCCTCACCACCCATCAATGCATGGTGTTCTTCGACTGATTGTTACTCTCGATGGTGAAAATGTTATTGATTGTGAACCAATACTGGGTTATTTACATAGAGGGATGGAGAAAATTGCGGAAAATCGAACAATTATACAATATTTGCCTTATGTAACGCGTTGGGATTATTTAGCTACTATGTTCACAGAAGCAATAACCGTAAATGGACCCGAACAGCTAGGCAATATTCAAGTACCTAAAAGGGCTAGCTATATCAGAGCTATTATGTTGGAGTTAAGTCGTATCGCTTCTCATTTGTTATGGCTTGGCCCTTTTATGGCAGATATTGGGGCACAGACCCCTTTCTTCTATATTTTTCGAGAACGAGAGTTAATATATGACTTGTTCGAAGCTGCTACCGGTATGCGCATGATGCATAATTATTTTCGTATCGGAGGAGTAGCTGCTGATCTACCTCATGGCTGGATAGATAAATGTTTGGATTTTTGCGATTATTTTTTAACCGCGGTTGCTGAATATCAAAAGCTTATTACGCGGAATCCTATTTTTTTAGAACGAGTTGAGGGCGTAGGCATTATTCGCGCAGAAGAAGCACTAAATTGGGGTTTATCGGGCCCAATGCTACGAGCTTCCGGAATACAGTGGGATCTTCGTAAAATTGATCGTTATGAGTCTTACGACGAATTTGATTGGGAGATTCAATGGCAAAAAGAAGGGGATTCATTAGCTCGGTATTTAGTACGAATCAGTGAAATGACAGAATCCATAAAAATTATCCAACAGGCTCTGGAAGGAATTCCAGGGGGACCCTATGAGAATTTAGAAATTCGACGCTTTGGTAGAATAAAAGACCCTGAATGGAATGATTTTGACTATCGATTTATTAGTAAAAAACCTTCTCCAACTTTTGAATTGGCTAAGCAAGAACTTTATGTAAGAGTCGAAGCACCAAAAGGAGAATTGGGAATTTTTCTGATAGGAGATCAGAGTGTTTTTCCTTGGAGATGGAAAATTCGACCACCGGGTTTTATCAA